TTACCATATCTTTCTTGTTAATGTAATGAGCCTATCCTCTATTCTCTTGTCATATTCCAAAATGAAATAAAAATCTCAAACTAATCCAAGACAAAAAAATTCGGAGGACTCTTCTGACCAAACAAAAAATATGTAATTGTCAGCAAAATTGTTTACTTTTTTAATCCAAGAAGTTTTTCTTACTTTATACACAATACATAGGTCATCGATTCAGCATTGGCTAAAAAAGGGGATAAAATCCCCAATAAGTAGTTCAAATCATTTTATCAATATGAGTGTTCTCTATTGATAAAAATTATTTATTTGAAACCATCTCTATATTAACATAGTGGTAGAAAGAGTACCATGCTGCGTCTGGACTTCAAACAGTTTAGCTTTAACCATGTTAATGGGCCCATATTATTGGTTGATAGAGAATCAAAGTGGATTTTCCAATAAATTACGAAATGCTATAGTTCTTACATATGATTTCTGAATTTATTCAGAAGTAATTCGCGAGATCATGCACCCTTCTTTCTTAGGTATAACTTTCCTAGTTATAAGAGAAAAAGTACATCTGGTTGGATCCAGCCTATTCTTGAAATAAACAACTCGCACACACTCCCTTTCCAAAAAAGATCAAGACCCCAAGCACTACACTTAGATTTATTAGATTTGTTGCTAAAATATCGGTATTAAACCCGAAACTCCCGGCGGATGGCCATTGGCCCAAAGAAACGAAAGAATCGGTTACATTTTTCATATGATCTCCTCTATAGATAGACTAAAAAATCGAACAGAGTTCTTTTTGTATTACTTTGCCCTATATCTATATATTTCTAGTTTCCTACTTTCTAAATCGAATCAAAAATCTATTAGATTTAGAAATATTGAATTACCTTCTTGGTTGCAACCCCTCTTAAAAGGCCTACGAACACAAACGGGAAGGATGAAAGCGAGTTTGTATGCTAATTCCTCATCCGCAAATCAGCCCTTCCCGTGGGTTATTTTCTCAACGAATAAGTAATTCTAGGAATGAAATCTTTATATAATTCGAAAAAGCAAAGCACAAGTCCAAGGCAATAAAATATGAAAAATAAAAATTTTTCATATTTCTAATATTAAACAAAAGGATTAGCAAATAAAAGTGCTAATGCTACAACCAAGCCATAAATTGTTAAAGCTTCCATGAAAGCTAGACTAAGCAATAAAGTACCTCGTATTTTTCCCTCCGCCTCGGGCTGTCTCGCGATACCTTCTACAGCTTGACCCGCAGCAGTACCTTGACCAACTCCAGGTCCAATAGAAGCAAGCCCTACAGCCAATCCAGCAGCAATAACGGAAGCGGCAGAAATCAGTGGATTCATGATAAGTTCCTCGTACCAAAAAAAAAATGGTTAATGATACATTCAACCAATGAACTATGACTTAATTATTCGATTGCTACGATTCATCCAGTCAAAGTAACTACGAACTTCGAATTCAAGTAATAACATTCTTGAATTATCAAAACTACTTTGATATCTCTTTTTTAGTTTCTCTCGAGAAAGTCTTTGTGAATCCATACAACTTGAGTTTTTCCGTTTCTTTGTCCCGAACCGCTCTTTGACTTTGAATTCTTCAATTTTTTTATTGACTTCATCTTCAACTCACAGTCACATATGAGACAGAAGGACTTCTATAGAATCCCCATCTACACTCATATTCGATTAGTAGGGAAATTTAGATATATCTTTAGCTCGTATATAACTAGTCAATATCTAATATCACATATACATGTCTTTCTTCCACAATGTAAACCCACTCTTTCTTCATCTTGAATGCAATCGGATTTAATAAGGATGCGTCTAACCCTTGACAAGAGTTAACTTATCGCCATTCAATTCCATATACCTAGTTCGACCTTCCCTCTACGAACCATTTATGAATCCCCTTTGTTATAAATTTTCCTTTCCCTTCCTATCATTATCCTGCAACCTAAATTGATAAGATAATCAATGGATAAATTCATTGGGCCGAATCGTTGCATAGAAATTAATTTGATTGATCTAAGTTCATATAATTGATTATTTATTAATATTTTCGTTTGGTCAATCGTTGAATAAAATCAACTCAAAAGGCGAATCGTTTGATAGAACATCCTTTTTATTTAATAACACGTCGTAATATCGCAAGACTTCTTAGTCAAATTAGGAGTCCAAATAGTGAATATTCGGATTGGATGACCAATCTAAATTTAATATTCATTGAGGGGAAGGTTTTATTATGGTATAAATGGACCAAATGGGAATTTTAGGAAAAAGATCTTTGAGATCTCTTTCCTTTTTTTCTACTCTAATATCAATATTGTAATCTTTATTGTAATCTTTTTTTCTATTACTCGAGATCGTATATAGTGTAGTTGTATATTTTTATTCCCTAAGTAAATTTTTTTAGCCATGCACACATTGCCTTAGATTAAACTAAAAAAAAAAAAGACTATTTAGAAAACTAGTCAATGGTGGCCTTCCATGGATTCACC